AGAAAAGAAAGATTTTCTTTCTTCGAGCGATTTGCGAATTTTATTCCACAGCGATTCAAAGTGAGTTTCATTTGTGAATGTGAATGAAATTCCGCGACAAAGTTATTATTTCTAGTCCTTTACTCAGAAGTTAAGTTGCTGAATGAATCTGTTGATTTGCAATCGGGGAATCGGTAGATGTCACAGGATGATCAATCCATCCTTTTTTTTATCCCGCTCTATCTTTGTTAGGGCCTCCCAGAATGATTGATGAATCAAACTGAAATTGGAACAGATTTTGTCAATTGGTATTTTTTCGTATCCTACTATCTTTCAAAAGTGGAAACTTAGGTAAGTGTTTTAGAACCATATGTATAAAAAGATAAAAAGAACGTATCTCCTTTAGCTCCTTCATGCCTACTATAACTAGTTATTTCGGCTTTCTATTGGTGGCGTCAACTATAACCCCGGCTCTATTTATTGGTCTGAGCAAGATACGACTTATTTGAAATGAATTGAAGGAACAATTCTGTTATAAAAAGAAATGTTTCCGCGGATTCGAAGGTGTCTTTCCGCACTAATTGTCAATTCTTGCTTGATGAGATTCGTGGTCAATTCGTATGAATATTTAAGGATAGATATTCCCTCTCTCTTTTTCCCTTTTCAAATAAATCGAAATGATTGAAGTTTTACTATTTGGAATCGTGTTAGGTCTAATTCCGATTACTTTGGCTGGATTATTCGTAACTGCATATTTACAATACAGACGCAGTGAGCAGTTGGACGTTTGATTTTGATTAAGTAACATTAACCTCTCATTTTTTGATTGACCTTCTGCGGACTCAAAAAAGGAGGAGATCAATTCAGGTTGCTGTTCAAGTTAGTGAAGTTATTTCACTCAAATTTGACCTAAGAAGAACAGAATCGCGCTCTGTAGGATTTGAACCCACGACATCGGGTTTTGGAGACCCACGTTCTACCGAACTGAACTAAGAGCGCTTTCTTATCACCAGGGATAAGACCGCAAAGAAAAGGATTTTTTTTTACCTCTTTTTGTACCTCTCCGACCGTGTATATATATAATATCATAACCGGAAAGATTCCGTATGTCCAAATTCAATCGATCTCAACGGACCTTTCGTTACTGCCCATACGAGAAAGAATAGGTAGGGATGACAGGATTTGAACCCGTGACATTTTGTACCCAAAACAAACGCGCTACCAAACTGCGCTACATCCCTTTCAATTGGTATACAGTGTCATTGTATAAAATCTCTGTCTTGTTTTCCACATCATTATTTCCTCATTGAGATACAATCTATCTTGCCATTTCTTCTTTCTGGTCTCATAGAACATATAGAACCTATAAAATTTTATAAATAGAAAGAATTATATGCATATTAATACTATTAATACTAAAAGAATTCGATTCTGATTCTATAGATAGATAGGAAATAGATAGATATGAAACCTCACGTATAAATAAATGAATACTTATCAGTAATACAATACTCAGCCCATTTTTCGTTTTAAGGAAAAGGAAATCTTAGTGTTATTGACATTGACTAGGTCCTGGTCTATTCCCGTTTTTGTTAGGGATTCTGCGTACAACTAAAATACAAGCGATCCTTAACGAACTATGCATCTGATCATATATGTATTCCAATAAAGAAGGAGAATTTTCAATGCGCGATCTAAAAACATATCTCTCCGCGGCCCCTGTGCTAAGTACTCTATGGTTCGGGTCTTTAGCAGGTCTATTGATAGAGATCAATCGTTTCTTCCCGGATGCGTTGACATTCCCGTTTTTTCATTCTAGTTATTGACATGGGAAGGGATGAAGAAGATTAGCGATACAATAAATTATCTGGGACTAATACCTCTTCCTCCCTCTCTTTCTTTGTTTTCTTATTTTTCCATTTTTGAGGATAAAGAAAGGAGGATAGAAAAAGAATCAAAGTGGATTCAACCTCGGCGAAACTTGCGATTAGGCTCAAATTCATAGAGGGAGTACAGAAATAGAAATAATGGGTCTAGGGTAACAAAATCATACAAGATACTTAAATGAAATACTCTATTGGGATTCGAAATAATTGAGAGTTAAAAATCATTGTATTACTTTTGAATATTACGCTCGAAATCGTTCCGAATCGGATTTCGGGTTAGCCACTTCTATTTTTTTCCTTTTTTTTTTTTTCTTCATTTCGGATTGAAAATAGAAGAGTTGAGTGAATCCAAAATGCACAGGAGGTTCATGGCCAAGGGTAAAGATGTAAGAGTCAGAGTTATTTTGGAATGTAACAGTTGTGTGCGAAACAATGTTACTAAGGAATCGCCGGGCATTTCCAGATATATTACTCAAAAGAATCGACACAAGACACCTAGTCGATTGGAATTGAGAAAATTCTGCCCCTATTGTTACAAGCATACAATTCATGGGGAAATAAAGAAATAGATTGAACAGAACTGCCACCTTTCCCAGTAACACGAACAAATTACATATAATATATATAAACAAATCAAATCCTAATTCGAATTCAAAAATAGGATTTTAGAGATAAGGACTCAATACCATGGATAAACCGGATAAACCCAAGCGACCCTTTCTGAAATCTAAGAAACCCGTTATGAAATCTAAGCGACCCTTTCTGAAATCCAAGAAACCCTTTCGAAAATCGAAATCCAAGCAATCGTTTCGTAGGCGTTTGCCTACAATTGGATCAGGGGATCGAATTGATTATAGAAACATGAGTTTAATTAGTCGATTTGTTAGTGACGACGGAAAACTATTATCGAGACGAGTGAATCGATTGACCTTGAAACAACAACGATTAATGACGCTTGCTATAAAACAAGCTCGTATTTTAGCTTTATTACCTTTTCTTTATTTTAAGAAAAACGAGAAACCATTTGAAAGAACAAGACCCAAGTCAACCCCTAGGGCTAAAAATAAAAAAGGTCCTAAAACCAGAAAAAAAATAGGCCGACAGCCACAATGGAAGAAAAGGAATCAAAAATCCAATCTTTAACCCAACTAGGGTGGATGTTTTGTTCGAAAAATGAGAGAACCCAAGCATTGTCACGTCGGAAGAAACCAAACAAAATCCGAATCGGGGAAGAAAAAGAAGAAATATTTCATTTTTTTTTAGTGACTCATGCTCGTTCATTTTGACTACCTTATGCTATTCATTTATACTTCACCTTCCCGGAGTGCATTCTCCGGGGAACTTTGTTTAAACGCTTTCCTGCAAAATTAACCCTGCAAAATTCATGATCTCATTAGTAATCATGGAAATACAATTTCGATTTGCTATAGCGAGTTGCGATAGTATTTTTCGATTAAGAAGCAAGTGCTTCTTGTGGAGATTGTGTATAAATACACTATAACTATGGAATACCTTAATCTCACGAATTACTGCATTTATACGAGTGATCCACAAACGGCGAAAATCTCTCTTTTTCCTGCTTCTATCCCGATGAGCAGAACCCAAAGCTCTCGTTTTCTGTTGAGTCATAGTTCGAGTAAGTCTTGAATGGGCCCCTCGAAAAGTTGATGAAAATAGACGCAGTTTTGTTCTACGTCTACGAGCTATATATCCTCGTCTAATTCTGGTCATTGAATCCACTGAAACTTTGATGAATAACTAATTACTTTCCTTTCTTTCAGTCATTCTTTTCTCCCCTCCCGGTCTATTAATAACAAAACGGATTCTTCCGATGTATAAAAAAAAAATTCCAATGGCTTTTGCTACGATGACCTTCCCAACCACGATTTTTTCCAGGTATTTCACCTCGAAATAAAAAATTAGATTGATCAAAAAACTAGTCAAAGTCAATTTTAGTAAGAAATATAAATGAATAAAAAATAGTGGGTTCCATCGTTTCTATGGTTACTTTTTAAACGGTGAGGTCCTTTCTATACACCGGAGCCACTTCCTTATTTAGTAACTTGTATAGTTCACACTCTTTGGCTCTACCCATGAATTATCCAGTAATAGGTCTTTTCACAATAAGATCTACCTATACAGTAACGGCATTTAATTATGAAGGTTGGTTAGGTAGCTGACCCTGTGAGTCCGTTCTTGCAAGAGTAGGAGCAGCATTTTTATGCTTCTTAAATAAGATTTTCCCCGCTTAATGGATAACCATTTGCTACCAATGGGGAATTGCTTCTCAGCTCCAATTGAGGTGATCGGATTTATACCAATGGAAACCATAAATTTCATACACAATAAAGGTCTTGTTTTTTAGACAGTGAATGGAGTTCTTCCACTCTATCTTATTCATTGGTTTTATCCTATTCATTGGTACTGATCTTTGATACTGTAAAAATTGTCTCCTTTCTTTTGGTTCAGTTCATGATCTGAACGAGTCGCACATACACCCTAGTACATGTTCCTCGACGTTGAGGACATCCCCGAAGAGCGCGGGCTTTTTTGACATTTCTGATTGGCTGTCTTGCGTTTCTAATAAGTTGTTTAATAGTTGGCATGCAGAATTATATATAGAATGGGCTGGTTTAGATCGATCCTAACCGGAGGATTCTAAAATCATGATATACCTTAATAATGATATTACATCCGGTGGTCTTCCTTTATTTCGCACGACTTGGCGAAGGAAAAGAGATACGTTATACGTTAGCGGATGGGTTAGAGGACAAAAAGAGTGGAGCAACCGTATATGTTGCATTACTTATAGCTTCCTTGTTCGTAGACAAAGCAGATTCCGAATTGTATTTAATTCCATAGGCATCCCTATTACTTGTCTTTTTCTTTGGAATTCTTACCTACTCCAACCAATACCATTCATCCAACTCATCCAACTCATCCAACTCATCCAACCCATCCAACTCATCCAACCCATCCAACTCATCCAACTTCTCCAACCCATCCAACTCATCCAACCCATCCAACTCAGCCAACTTCTCCAACCTATCCAACTCATCTAATTTACGCAACTCCTTCAAGCTATCCGGGTCATTAAAATCAAACAAGCTATCCGGGTCATTAAAATCAAACCAATCCACCTCATCATCATCGACCCTATCCAATCCATGAATAAGCTCATGAGTATAACTTGGATACTTCTCCTTATTCACCCTCCTATCCCTACGGAAGGTGGAATATCCGCCATCGCCATATATGCTAAATCCTATCAGATCAATAAGTCCATACGATATGGCTTCGTCTGGTGACATGAAATAATCCCTGTACAGGTCCAGTGTTAGTTCATTACAGGATTTTCCTGTTATTTGTTTATACATCCTTAGGATCCTGTTGCGTACAGTTGTAAATTCATTCGAGTCTGGGTACAACTCCTTTGGGTCGTCTAACCCAAACAAAGCACTCTTAGGTTGGTGTATCATTACCCTAATGATATAATATAACATGGGATTCCTCTATTAATATAACATGGGATTCCTCTATTTCGCACGATTTGGCGAAGTAAAGAGCTACAGTAACAAATGGATTATAATATAAGAACAAAACAAAAAAGAGAGAGTTGACCAACCGTACAGGCATCGTTTGCGCATTGCATACGGCTCTACGCTGGAATTCGGTTTTTTCATTTCACTTCCACTGAATAAAGAAAGATAAAAATCGGATTTATAGGATTTATAAGACCCTAGGATTGTTCAATGATCTAGTTACCACCCTTCCCTTCGAGTCGAGAGAATTTCAAAATATTAATAATTAATACTAGGATAGTACTATGATGGCTCCGTTGCTTTATCTATTTTTCTCGTTTGCGATTCGGCAATCCCAAAGTTTATTTTTTATTTAATCAACTAAGGAAAAATGATCGTATTTTTTTTTTTTCATTTTGAAAATATCTCATACACTAAATAGTGAAAAGGGACTTAGGGTCTGAAAACCAAAAAGTTTGTGACGCGGAAATGGATCCCCGATAGATAAGATCCAATCTGAAATGCTTTTTGTTTCATACCACTCTCTTGATACCGAATCTCATCGTATGAAAAAACAATAATTGCGCCTTGCAAGCTCGAAGTGCCATGCTACTATTACTTAGTATTTGATTCATATTCTATATAGTGAAGGCATAGTCTTCTTTTTTCTCTCAAATAAGAAATCAAAATGCATTGGCACGACTTGAAGCGCAAGGGTATGCTATACGTTCGGCTATTTCTCCGCCGCTCGCGACCAAGGATGCTACTGAATAGGCGTGCCCTGTGATTATTGTAAAGACCTTGGGTGGCAGAGATCGTATCAGATCAAAGATACTCAGTCCGCATACTGCCAATCCGCCTATACAGTTTATAAACATAAAAAAATTTAGGGTCTTATCCAGTCTACTGAGACCGATTAGGAGAGTCTGAAGGGTATTCTGCATCTCATAATCAAGCTGGTCGAATAAAAAAAGGGATCTTTCTTGATGAAGTCGATTGATTAGGACAAAATTGTATCCCTTAGGAATCATACACGCATGTTTTTGGTGCATATGATTCAACAAATTGCAATGTGTAAATTCCAGCCCTTTTCATTGTTTCATAGCAGGATTTTTCTAACTCCTAACGAGCGTACCTTTTTTTCTTCCATTTTTCAAGAAAGAGAAGTTTTGGTGCACTTCCCCCCAAAAAAGAAGTCATGAAACTTGAAACGTGTCGAATTTACTTTGCATTGAGGTTTTGGTTTATCGAACTCCAAATTTGATTTTCAATTAGGGTGTTATTTTCTTGTTACGGAATGGGTTTCTTCTATTCTTTTAGGTTTAGGATCTACTCCGTGTAAAGATCGACTTACCAAACCTCGATTGGGATATACATCTAGGATCTATCTATATATGTGGAGGTTTGGAATTACTTCTACGGTCTAATCAATAGACATCTTTTATGTTATGATACAAAGGGGAATTTTACATAGTCCTATTTGACAAATTGGGTATTTTATGAGCGGAGCTTTGATCCTTCATTTTAGTGGTCTAACCAAGCCAACCATAAATTACATTATTCCATTTGAAAATAGAATTGACAATAAAAATATAAATCTCCCAATTGAAATTGTTTGTTTTGAGTTCAAACTTTCAATTCTTGATCATTCACTCAACCTTTTTGGGGAGAAAGAGAGAATATCTTGATGGGGCAAGAGCATGGGGAAATCCCATAGGACCCACTATGCATGCCAAGTCGCACTAGACGTCGACCCATGTTGGATCTTCTGCTTCAGGAAGCAGAAAAACTACTCTCGGAACACCAACGGGCATGAGACGAAAGCTTGAGAGCCCGTCTCTTCGCTTTTGTATGCGAAAGCGTATTTTGTATGCGAAAGCGTATTTTGTTTTAGTATGCGAAAGCGTAGTGGCTCGGATTTTCCTTTTTTCCATAGATTGAAAAGTGCATAGAATAAGACCGAACAGTGGCCCATAGAAAATAGAACCAGACCAATGCTGCATTGCGGATTGATACTTATCGGGTATAGAATAGATCTGTTTCTATTTGTTCCTACAAATAGAATTGGTCCGTTATTCCCAACGGAATGGACTCAATATTTACCCATGCTTCGAGATAATCTATTGAAAGGGGAAAGTCCCTAGCCTAGCTCCCAATGCGAGAAAGTTACATAGTGTCTATTTTTCTTTGAGAAAGAGGTCTTTCCATGGGTTTGCCTTGGTATCGTGTTCATACTGTCGTATTGAATGATCCCGGTCGGTTGCTTTCTGTCCATATAATGCATACTGCTCTAGTTTCGGGTTGGGCCGGGTCGATGGCCTTATACGAATTAGCAGTTTTTGATCCCTCTGATCCCGTTCTTGATCCGATGTGGAGACAGGGTATGTTCGTTATCCCATTCATGACTCGTTTAGGAATAACCAATTCGTGGGGAGGTTGGAGTATCGCAGGAGGCACTATAACGAATCCGGGTATTTGGAGTTACGAAGGTGTGGCCGGGGCACATATTGTATTTTCTGGTTTGTGCTTCTTGGCCGCTATCTGGCATTGGGTGTATTGGGATCTAGAAATATTCTGTGATGAGCGTACAGGAAAACCTTCTTTAGATTTGCCCAAGATCTTTGGGATTCATTTATTTCTCTCAGGGCTAGCTTGCTTTGGGTTTGGCGCATTTCATGTAACAGGCTTGTATGGTCCTGGAATATGGGTGTCCGATCCGTATGGACTCACGGGAAAAGTACAATCTGTAAATCCTGCGTGGGGTGTCGAAGGTTTTGATCCTTTTGTTCCAGGAGGAATAGCCTCTCATCATATTGCAGCAGGGACATTGGGTATATTGGCGGGCCTATTCCATCTTAGTGTCCGTCCGCCCCAACGTTTATACAAAGGATTACGTATGGGTAATATTGAAACTGTACTTTCTAGTAGTATCGCTGCTGTCTTTTTTGCAGCTTTTGTTGTTGCTGGAACTATGTGGTATGGTTCCGCAACGACCCCGATCGAATTATTTGGTCCCACCCGGTATCAATGGGATCAAGGATACTTCCAGCAAGAAATATATCGAAGAGTTGGCGCTAGCCTAACCGAAAATCAGAGTTTCTCAGAAGCTTGGTCTAAAATTCCAGAAAAATTAGCTTTTTATGATTACATCGGAAATAATCCAGCTAAAGGGGGATTATTCAGAGCGGGCTCAATGGACAATGGGGATGGAATAGCAGTTGGATGGTTAGGACATCCTATCTTTAGAGAAAAAGAAGGCCGCGAGCTTTTTGTACGCCGTATGCCTACTTTTTTTGAAACATTTCCAGTCGTTTTGGTAGACGGAAACGGAATTGTGAGAGCCGACGTTCCTTTTCGAAGGGCAGAGTCAAAGTATAGTGTCGAACAAGTCGGTGTAACTGTTGAGTTCTTTGGTGGTGAACTCAATGGAGTCAGTTATAGCGATCCTGCTACTGTGAAAAAATACGCTAGACGCGCTCAATTGGGTGAAATTTTTGAATTAGATCGTGCTACTTTGAAATCAGATGGTGTTTTTCGTAGCAGTCCCAGGGGTTGGTTTACTTTTGGCCATGCTTCATTTGCTTTGCTTTTCTTTTTCGGGCACATTTGGCACGGTGCGAGAACTTTGTTCAGAGATGTTTTTGCCGGCATTGACCCGGATTTGGATGCTCAAGTGGAATTTGGAGCATTCCAAAAACTTGGAGATCCAACTACAAGGAGACAGGTAGTCTGATACAACATTGCTTTGGTTTTTTCTCCTTTATTTGATTTTTTTGAGTTAATACAGGGTAGTAGAGAAACCGTGATTTTTGGATCACCAACTTTTGACTCTCGCCCTTTCTTTATCTGGGAGATGATCCCACCAAATGAACAGATATGGAAGCTATAATTGTAAACCACGATCGACTCTATGGAAGCATTGGTTTATACATTCCTCTTAGTCTCTACTCTAGGGATTATTTTTTTCGCTATCTTTTTTCGAGAACCACCGAGGGTTCCAATTAAAAATAAAAAGGTGAAATGATTGTGCCTCAATTGAAGTAATGAGCCTTCCCTATTGGTATTGGGGAGGCTCATTACTTCAACTAGTCTCCGTGTTCCTCGAATGGGTCTCTTAGTTGTTGAGAGGGTTGCCCAAAGGCGGTATATAAGGCGTACCCGGTAAAACTTACAAGTGAGCCAGAAAGAAAGATGGTGACTAGGGTTGCTGTTTCCATTATTAGATAATTTCAAGACTAGAATGGATCTATGATAAGATTGTTTATTTACAACGGAAGGGTATACAAAGTCAACAGATCTCAACAAAACAAAGTATTTATGGCGACACAAACCGTTGAGGGTAGTTCTAGATCTGGTCCAAGACGAACAACAGTAGGGGCTTTATTGAAACCGTTGAATTCGGAATATGGGAAAGTGGCTCCGGGATGGGGAACCACTCCTTTGATGGGTGTCGCAATGGCTTTATTTGCAGTTTTTCTATCTATTCTCTTGGAGATTTATAATTCTTCTGTTTTACTGGACGGAATCTCAATGAATTAGATCTATACCATAAGAAAGAACCAAGACGTCTTAATTTTTCAACCCAAAATAACTAGGCTTAGGCCCCTTTTTTTTAGGGGCCTCAAGTCTCAAACCCGTAATCCTACACTCGAATCAAGGAAACAACCCTCATCTATTCTGTATACATTTTAGAAATATAGAGAGATAGAAGGACACTTTTGCTACAGAGAATACTAGGCTTAGTCCATAAAAGAATCTTCGGTGTTAGATCCTTCCTCCATAGAAGAATGGTCCGCTTCGTATCCTTCCTCCATAGAAGAATCTTCTGTGTTGGATCCTTCCTTCATAGAAGAATGGGCCACTTCATATCCTTCCTCCAGAGAAGAATCTTCGGTGTTAGATTCTTCCTCCAGAGAAGAACGGTCAGCGTCGTATCCTTCCTCCATAGAAGAATGGGATCCTTCCTCTAGAGAAGAATCTTCTGTGTTGGAGCTTTCTTCCATGGAAGAATGGTCAGCCTCGTATCTTTCTTCCAGCGAAGAATTTTCTATCTCTAGATTTTGAATAATTTGAACCGTAGCCACGCCAGTCGGCAAATATCTGGATTTATGACCACTATACGTGATGGTTCCTAGAATCGCAGCCAGGATAGCGGCTTTTATAAGTTTTCTTAGTGAATTCATCATTTTTGTTATGATTTATTATGAATTTTGTTATTACTATATATAATAATAAATATATAATATTAGTAGGGTAGTTCGCCTGTGGAATTCCTTTGTTTCGGGATTTCCGGAATATGAGTGTGCGACTTGGAAAAATTGATCCTATTGATAATATAGAGAATGGTCTGTCATCTCGAGAGAGATGGTTCCACCTCGTCTGATATTCATTAGAATATCTGGAGCACGGAATCCATAGAATAGATCAAGAAACATTAGCACTATGATTCATACCTAACTATTCAGACCTCGCGACCGCACTAAAACTAAAAACAAAAAAAAAAATGCAATCAAATCAATATAGTTAGAATCCGAGATCGAAGGATTTTTCTTCCTTCAAATGCTTATGGTTATTTTAACCAAAGGACAAATGTTTCTCTGGATTTTTAGTCATTACATCCATTCTAAGTGATGATCAAATGATTCTTACTCAAGGAACCTTTGAGCTTAGCTTGGGGCTTTATTGACTCATCGTGGTTCTAGTATGAATCTGCGGTTTCAATCGATTTTTTAGGGTCTCAACAAGAGAATTCCTATAAAAAAAAAAAAAAAAGAAAATCCACACTATAAATAAAAAGAAAACTACAAAGAAAAAGAAAGAAAATAGGGCAAGAGAAGATTCAAGAGGCCTGTAACGCTCAACATAAATACGAATGAGCTGGCTTGATATTTTGGCATTAGCATTAGAACAAAGAAGCGCTTCGGGGTTTTTGGTCGTTCGTATCTTCCGAGAAGATAGAATCTACGACCAAACTAATAAATTGAAAAATTTTTATCCGCTCTAAACAAAACAGTTTTTAGGTGTTTCTGCTTGAGCTGTACGAGATGAAATTCTCATATACAGTTCTAAGAGGGGGAGCCCCCTTGGTTTACCTATCTCAATAAAGTATATGATTGGTTCGAAGAGCGTCTCGAAATTCAGGCAATTGCGGATGATATAACTAGTAAATATGTTCCGCCTCATGTCAACCTATTTTATTGTCTAGGAGGAATTACGCTTACTTGTTTTTTAGTACAAGTAGCTACGGGGTTTGCTATGACTTTTTACTATCGTCCGACCGTTACCGAGGCTTTTGCCTCTGTTCAATACATAATGACTGAAGCTAACTTTGGCTGGTTAATCCGATCGGTTCATCGATGGTCGGCAAGTATGATGGTCCTAATGATGATCCTGCACGTATTTCGTGTGTATCTCACCGGTGGATTTAAAAAACCCCGCGAATTAACTTGGGTTACAGGGGTGGTTCTGGCTGTATTGACCGCATCTTTTGGTGTAACTGGTTATTCCTTGCCTCGGGACCAAATTGGTTATTGGGCAGTGAAAATCGTGACAGGTGTACCTGAAGCGATTCCTATAATAGGATCACCTGTGGTCGAGTTATTACGAGGAAGTGCTAGTGTGGGTCAATCCACTTTGACTCGTTTTTATAGTTTACACACTTTTGTATTACCTCTGCTTACTGCCGTATTTATGTTAATGCACTTTCCAATGATACGTAAACAAGGTATTTCTGGTCCTTTATAGAGATAGAAAAGATAGTTCCTAGATATTTGTAATCAATCTTATATCATTTTGGGTAGGAACAATCCTATTTCATTGCTACAAATATGGATTATTGAATAAAAAGAATCAAAAAAATAAGACATTTATTTAGATATTTCCCTTCAATTCTGCAATATTTTATTATTTCATTTATCTGATATGAATAGTTGAAGTGGATTTTCCGAAGAGAAGATGGATTATGGGAGTGTGTGACTTGAACTATTGATTGGCCTGTGCAGATATATGTATATGAGTTTATCCGCCACATTGGAATTTCCAACCAAATGTGTCTCTTTTCCAACCATCGCGTAAGCCTCATACAGAGAGTAGGCTGGTTCGTTCGAGGAGAATT